GTTAATGTAGCTTATAACAAAGCAAAGCACTGAAAATGCTTAGATGGATTGTCAAAAATCCCATAAACACAAAGGTTTGGTCCTGGCCTTATAATTAATTGGAGGTAAGATTACACATGCAAACATCCATAAACCGGTGTAAAATCCCTTAAACATTTACCCAAAACTTAAGGAGAGGGCATCAAGCACATAACACAACATAGCTCAAGACGCCTTGCCTAGCCACACCCCCACGGGACTCAGCAGTGATAAATTTTAAGCAATAAACGAAAGTTTGACTAAGCTATACCTCTCAGGGTTGGTAAATTTCGTGCCAGCCACCGCGGCCATACGATTAACCCAAACTAATTATTTTCGGCGTAAAACGTGCTAACTATAAACCACACAATAGAATTAAAATCCAACTTATATGTGAAAATTCATTGTTAGGACCTAAAACCAATAACGAAAGTAATTCTAACTATTTATATGACGCACGATAGCTAAGACACAAACTGGGATTAGATACCCCACTATGCTTAGCCCTAAACCTTAATAATTACATCTACAAAAATATTTGCCAGAGAACTACTAGCCACAGCTTAAAACTCAAAGGACTTGGCGGTACTTTATATCCATCTAGAGGAGCCTGTTCTATAATCGATAAACCCCGTTCCACCTTACCACTTCTTGCTAATTCAGCCTATATACCGCCATCTTCAGCAAACCCTAAAAAGGCACCAAAGTAAGCACAAGAACAAACATAAAAACGTTAGGTCAAGGTGTAGCCAATGAAGTGGAAAGAAATGGGCTACATTTTCTTTCCAAAGAACATTACGAAACCCTTTATGAAACTAAAGGATAAAGGAGGATTTAGTAGTAAATTAAGAATAGAGAGCTTAATTGAATAGCGCAATGAAGTACGCACACACCGCCCGTCACCCTCCTCAAATTAAATTAACACATACTTATACATAATTCTACCAACAAATTTATGAGAGGAGATAAGTCGTAACAAGGTAAGCATACTGGAAAGTGTGCTTGGAACAATCACAGTGTAGCTTAATTACAAAGCATCTGGCCTACACCCAGAAGAATTCATAAAAATGAACACTTTGAACTAATTCTAGCCCTAGAACCAATTAATATAACTAAACTACCACATAAATTAAAACATTCAACTCATAAAAGTATTGGAGAAAGAAATTTACTACCAGGCGCTATAGAGAAAGTACCGCAAGGGAATGATGAAAGACTAATCTAAAGTAAAAACAAGCAAAGATTAAACCTTGTACCTTTTGCATAATGAATTAACTAGAAAAACCTTAACAAAAAGAATTTAAGCTAAAAACCCCGAAACCAAACGAGCTACCTAAAAACAATTTCATGAATCAACCCGTCTATGTAGCAAAATAGTGGGAAGATTTTTAGGTAGAGGTGAAAAGCCTACCGAGCTTGGTGATAGCTGGTTGCCCAAAAAAGAATTTCAGTTCAACTTTAAGTCTACCATAAGAACAGCAAATCAAAATGTAAACTTAAAATATAGCCAAAAGAGGGACAGCTCTTTAGGTAAGGAAAAAACCTTAAATAGTGAATAAATAACTTATTAACTTAACCATTGTAGGCTTAAAAGCAGCCATCAATAAAGAAAGCGTTCAAGCTCAACATACTTAAATAAGGGTTAATCCCACAAATCTCAATAAATTCCTATACTACAAATTGGGCTAATCTATAAAACCATAGATGAAATACTGTTAATATGAGTAACAAGAACTAATTCTCCTAGCACAAGTGTATGACAACCCGGATAACCATTGTCAATTATCGAACTATAGGTATTAGCCCCCAATAAAACTACCTAGTACTAACTCGTTAACCCAACACAGGCGTGCTCTAAGGAAAGATTAAAAAAAGTAAAAGGAACTCGGCAAACACGAGCCCCGCCTGTTTACCAAAAACATCACCTCTAGCATAACAAGTATTAGAGGCATTGCCTGCCCAGTGACTAAAGTTAAACGGCCGCGGTATCCTGACCGTGCAAAGGTAGCATAATCACTTGTTCCTTAATTAGGGACTAGAATGAATGGCTAAACGAGGGCTCAACTGTCTCTTACTTTCAATCAGTGAAATTGACCTTCCAGTGAAGAGGCTGGAATACCACAATAAGACGAGAAGACCCTGTGGAGCTTCAATTTACTAGCTTAACTTATTCATAATAACCTAATGGACTAGCACAAAATAAGTATAAGCTAAAAAATTTCGGTTGGGGTGACCTCGGAGAATAAAAGATCCTCCGAACGATTTTAACCTAGACCCACAAGTCAAAGTAACACTAATATCCAATTGACCCAATTATTGATCAACGGACCAAGTTACCCCAGGGATAACAGCGCAATCCTATTTAAGAGTTCATATCGACAATTAGGGTTTACGACCTCGATGTTGGATCAGGACATCCCAATGGTGCAGAAGCTATTAATGGTTCGTTTGTTCAACGATTAAAGTCCTACGTGATCTGAGTTCAGACCGGAGCAATCCAGGTCGGTTTCTATCTATTTACAATTTCTCCCAGTACGAAAGGACAAGAGAAATGGAGCCACCTTATCACAAGCGCTCCCAACCAATTTATGAAAAAAATCTCAACAAAATATGTATGTACAACAAATATACCTAGACCAGGTCATTAGGGTGGCAGAGCCAGGTAATTGCATAAGACTTAAAACCTTCTTCCCAGAGGTTCAAATCCTCTCCCTAATAATGTACTTTATTAATATCCTGACACTTCTAGCCCCAATCTTAATCGCCATAGCCTTCCTCACCTTAGTGGAACGGAAAATCCTAGGTTATATACAATTACGCAAAGGCCCCAACATCGTAGGCCCGTATGGCATTCTACAACCATTTGCAGACGCCATAAAACTATTTATAAAAGAACCCATACGTCCCTTAACTACCTCAATATCCCTATTTATCATCGCACCAACCCTCTCTCTCTCACTAGCTCTAAGCCTATGAGTTCCCCTACCAATACCCCATCCCCTCATCAATCTTAACTTAGGCATACTATTTATTCTAGCTACATCAAGCCTTTCAGTTTATTCCATTCTATGATCAGGGTGGGCATCAAATTCAAAATACTCCCTATTTGGAGCCCTACGAGCCGTTGCCCAAACCATCTCCTATGAAGTCACAATAGCCATCATCCTTTTATCCGTACTCCTAATAAGTGGCTCATTCTCCCTACAAATACTCATCACTACACAAGAGCATATCTGACTGCTAATCCCCGCCTGACCAATAGCCATAATATGATATATTTCAACCCTAGCAGAAACAAACCGCGCCCCTTTTGACCTCACGGAAGGAGAGTCAGAGCTAGTTTCAGGCTTCAACGTCGAATACGCTGCAGGACCATTTGCCCTATTCTTTATAGCTGAGTACACTAACATTCTCTTAATAAATGCTCTAACATCAATTGTATTCCTAGGGCCCTTATACTACATCACCCACCCTGAACTATACTCATTCAACTTCATAACAGAAACGTTACTGCTATCCACAACTTTCCTATGAATCCGAGCATCCTACCCTCGCTTTCGATATGACCAACTAATGCACCTCCTATGAAAAAATTTTCTCCCCCTAACACTAGCACTATGCATATGATATATTTCCCTCCCAATTTTTCTAGCAGGGATCCCACCCTACACATAGAAATATGTCTGACAAAAGAGTTACTTTGATAGAGTAAATAATAGAGGTTCAAACCCTCTTATTTCTAGGATAATAGGAATTGAACCTACACTTAAGAATTCAAAATTCTCCGTGCTACCAATACACCCCATCCTATATAGTAAGGTCAGCTAACTAAGCTATCGGGCCCATACCCCGAAAATGTTGGTCTAAACCCTTCCCGTACTAATTAATCCTATCACCCTAATCATCATCTACTTCACCCTTTTCATAGGGCCCGTAATCACAATATCTAGCTCCAACTTACTCCTAATGTGAGTCGGATTAGAAATAAGTCTTTTAGCCATTATCCCCCTACTAACTAACAAAAAAACCCCACGATCAACCGAAGCAGCAACAAAATACTTTCTCACACAAGCTACAGCCTCAATAATCCTATTACTAGCGATTATTCTAAACTACAAACAATCAGGAATATGAATGTTTCAACAACAAACCAACAACATGCTACTCAACATAACACTAATTTCAATAGCCATAAAACTTGGACTAGCCCCATTCCACTACTGACTACCCGAAGTCACCCAAGGAATCCCCATGCACATTGGACTAATCCTACTGACATGACAAAAAATTGCTCCACTATCAATTTTATACCAAATTTATCAACTCCTAAACCCAACCATCACAACCATCCTTGCAATTGCATCAGTCTTCATCGGCGCCTGAGGAGGCCTAAACCAGACACAAACACGAAAAATTATAGCATACTCATCAATTGCCCACATAGGATGAATAGTGGCTATCCTTCCATATAACCCTAACTTAATGCTCCTAAACCTAATAATTTATATCTTACTAACCATCCCAATATTTATCTCATTCATAATAAATTCAGCAACAACAATCAACTCCTTCTCACTAGCATGAAATAAAACCCCCATAATTCTAGCCATAACATCCACCGTCCTCCTATCAATAGGAGGACTCCCTCCCCTAACAGGATTCTTACCAAAATGAACAATCATCTCAGAGCTCCTAAAAAACAACTGCTCAATTCTATCAACACTAATAGCTATCATAGCCCTACTAAACTTATTCTTCTACACACGTCTAATTTACTCCATATCTCTCACCATATTTCCAACCAACAATAATTCCAAAATAATTTCCCACCATACAAACCTAAAACATAACCCCATCCTACCAACACTCACAGTACTAAGCACCCTAACCCTACCACTTTCATCCCAACTGATAACATAGAAGTTTAGGATATAGAGTCCAAGAGCCTTCAAAGCCCTTAGAAAACGAACAAGTTTAACTTCTGAATAAGGACTGTAGGACTATACCCTACATCTATTGAATGCAAATCAACTGCTTTAATTAAGCTAAGACCTTAACTAGATTGGAAGGATTCAAACCTACGAAAATTTAGTTAACAGCTAAATACCCTACTTACTGGCTTCAATCTACTTCTCCCGCCTATCAGAAAAGAGGCGGGAGAAGCCTTAGTAGAGGAGATCTCTACACCTTCGAATTTGCAATTCGACATGATAATCACCTTAAGGCTTCTTGGTAAGAAGGGGGTTTAACCCCTGTCTTTAGATTTACAGTCTAATGCTTACTCAGCCATCTTACCTATGTTCGTAAACCGTTGACTATTTTCAACCAACCACAAAGATATCGGGACCCTCTATTTATTATTTGGTGCCTGAGCAGGAATAGTAGGAACAGCCCTGAGCATTTTAATTCGAGCTGAATTAGGACAACCAGGCGCACTCCTAGGCGATGACCAAATCTATAATGTTATCGTCACAGCCCATGCATTCGTAATAATTTTCTTTATAGTTATACCAATAATAATCGGAGGCTTCGGGAACTGACTTGTCCCACTAATAATTGGAGCCCCTGACATAGCATTCCCACGAATAAATAACATAAGCTTTTGATTGCTTCCTCCATCATTTCTACTTCTCTTAGCATCATCCATAGTAGAAGCCGGAGCAGGAACAGGATGAACAGTTTACCCCCCTTTAGCCGGAAATCTTGCCCATGCCGGGGCATCTGTAGACTTAACTATTTTCTCCCTTCACCTAGCCGGAGTGTCCTCTATCTTAGGAGCTATTAACTTCATTACAACTATTATTAATATGAAACCCCCTGCCATAACCCAATACCAAACACCCCTCTTTGTATGATCAGTATTAATTACAGCCGTTCTATTACTTCTTTCATTACCAGTGTTAGCAGCAGGTATTACTATGCTTCTTACAGATCGAAACCTAAACACTACTTTCTTCGACCCCGCTGGAGGAGGAGACCCAATCCTCTATCAGCATTTATTCTGATTCTTTGGCCACCCAGAAGTCTATATTCTTATCCTTCCAGGGTTTGGGATTATCTCACACGTAGTTACTTACTACTCTGGAAAAAAAGAACCATTCGGATATATAGGAATAGTCTGAGCCATGATATCTATTGGCTTCCTAGGATTTATCGTATGAGCTCATCATATATTTACAGTAGGCCTAGATGTAGACACACGAGCCTACTTTACATCTGCCACTATAATTATCGCAATTCCTACAGGTGTAAAAGTATTCAGCTGACTCGCTACTTTACATGGAGGAAATATCAAATGATCCCCCGCCATACTATGAGCCTTAGGATTTATCTTCTTATTCACAGTAGGAGGCTTAACTGGAATCGTCCTATCTAACTCATCACTTGACATTGTACTTCATGACACATACTATGTAGTAGCCCATTTCCACTATGTACTATCTATAGGAGCAGTATTCGCTATCATAGCCGGCTTTGTCCACTGATTCCCACTATTCTCAGGATATACCCTAAATGATACATGGGCAAAAGCCCACTTCGCCATTATATTTGTAGGTGTTAACATAACATTCTTCCCTCAACACTTCCTAGGATTATCAGGAATACCCCGTCGATACTCCGATTACCCAGATGCTTATACCACATGAAACACAGTTTCATCTATAGGCTCATTTATTTCACTCACAGCTGTTCTTGTAATAATCTTTATAATCTGAGAAGCATTTGCATCAAAACGAGAAGTACTTTCAGTTTCTTACTCCTCAACAAACCTAGAATGACTTCACGGATGTCCCCCACCTTACCACACATTCGAAGAGCCTTCCTACGTTAAAGTTAAGTAAGAAAGGAAGGATTCGAACCCCCTACAACTGGTTTCAAGCCAATTCCATAACCACTATGTCTTTCTCAATGAGATATTAGTAAAACAATTACATAACCTTGTCAAGGTTAAATTATAGAGTTAAATCTGTATATCTCACATGGCTTACCCATTCCAACTTGGCTTACAAGACGCCTCATCACCTATCATAGAAGAACTTACAAACTTCCATGATCACACCCTAATAATTGTTTTCCTCATCAGCTCCCTAGTACTCTACATCATCTCACTAATATTAACAACAAAACTAACACATACAAGTACAATAGACGCTCAAGAAGTAGAAACAATTTGAACAATCCTTCCAGCTGTTATTCTTATCCTAATCGCCCTCCCCTCCCTACGAATCTTATACATGATAGACGAAATCAACAACCCAGTTTTAACCGTAAAAACTATGGGGCACCAATGATACTGAAGCTATGAATACACCGACTATGAAGACCTATGCTTCGATTCTTACATAATTCCAACCCACGACCTAAAACCAGGTGAACTTCGCCTACTAGAAGTTGATAATCGAGTAGTCCTACCAATAGAACTCCCAATTCGTATACTAATCTCATCCGAAGACGTCTTACATTCATGAGCCGTTCCTTCTCTAGGATTAAAAACCGATGCAATCCCAGGCCGTCTTAATCAAGCCACAGTAACATCAAACCGACCCGGCTTGTTCTACGGCCAATGCTCCGAAATCTGTGGGTCAAACCACAGCTTCATACCTATTGTACTAGAAATAGTACCCCTAAAATATTTCGAAAACTGATCAGCTTCTATAATTTAAACTCATTGCGAAGCTTAGAGCGTTAACCTTTTAAGTTAAAGTTAGAGACCAAAAATCTCCACAATGACATGCCACAACTAGACACATCTACATGATTTACTACTATTGTCTCCTCAATAATTACATTATTTATTCTATTTCAACTAAAAATCTCTTCCCAAACCTTCCCCGCAGCTCCCTCATCCAAAGTTATAACCACAGAAAAAACAAATAACCCTTGAGAACTAAAATGAACGAAAATCTATTTGCCTCTTTCATTACCCCAACAGTAATAGGTCTACCAATTGTCGTTACCATCATTATATTCCCATCAATTCTTTTCCCATCATCAGAGCGCCTTATTAGCAATCGCCTACACTCATTTCAACACTGACTAATTAAACTCATCATCAAACAAATAATATTAATCCATTCACCAAAAGGACGAACCTGAGCACTAATGATCGTATCACTAATTATATTTATTGGCTCAACTAACCTCTTAGGCCTGCTTCCCCATACATTCACCCCCACCACACAGCTATCCATAAACCTAAGCATGGCCATCCCTCTATGAGCAGGGGCTGTAATTTTAGGATTCCGACACAAACTAAAAAATTCTTTAGCCCATTTCCTACCACAAGGAACACCCATCTCACTCATTCCCATACTAATTATCATCGAAACTATCAGCTTATTCATCCAACCAATAGCACTAGCAGTACGACTAACAGCAAATATCACAGCAGGCCATCTATTAATACACCTAATTGGAGGGGCTACTCTAGTACTCATGAACATCAGCCCACCAACCGCCACAATCACATTCATCATCCTTCTTTTACTTACAGTACTTGAATTCGCCGTAGCCTTAATTCAAGCCTACGTATTTACTCTCCTAGTAAGCCTGTACCTACATGACAATACATAATGACCCACCAAACCCACGCATACCACATAGTAAATCCAAGCCCATGACCACTAACAGGAGCACTATCAGCCCTTCTACTTACATCTGGCTTAGTAATATGATTCCACTACAACTCCACAATTCTCCTCTCACTAGGCCTACTAACAAACATTCTAACTATATATCAATGATGACGAGATATTATCCGTGAAGGAACATTCCAAGGTCACCATACCCCTATCGTACAAAAAGGCCTACGATATGGGATGATTCTATTTATCATCTCCGAAGTGTTCTTTTTCTCCGGATTTTTCTGAGCATTCTACCATTCCAGTCTAGCCCCCACCCACGACCTAGGCGGTTGCTGACCCCCAACAGGAATTATCCCCCTAAATCCCCTAGAAGTGCCCCTTCTAAATACATCAGTCCTCCTGGCATCAGGAGTCTCAATTACATGAGCTCATCACAGCCTCATAGAAGGTAACCGAAACCACATAAACCAAGCCTTACTAATTACTATTCTCCTAGGACTTTACTTCACTATCCTCCAAGCTTCAGAATATTTCGAAACCTCATTTTCCATTTCAGACGGAATTTACGGCTCAACATTCTTCATAGCAACAGGATTTCATGGCCTACATGTAATTATTGGCTCAACTTTTCTCATTATCTGCTTATTACGACAACTAAAATTCCACTTTACATCAAAACACCATTTTGGATTTGAAGCAGCAGCATGATACTGACACTTCGTAGATGTAGTCTGACTCTTCCTATACGTTTCTATCTATTGATGAGGATCATACTCCCTTAGTATAAAAAATACAACTGACTTCCAATCAGTAAATTCTGAAAAAATCCAGAAGAGAGTAATTAACCTACTTATCATTATTATAATTAACATTATTCTATCTTTTATCCTCATTACAATCGCATTCTGATTACCTCAAATAAACCTCTACTCCGAAAAAGCAAACCCATATGAATGTGGATTTGACCCAACAAGTTCTGCACGCCTCCCTTTTTCAATAAAATTTTTCTTAGTAGCCATTACATTCCTTCTGTTCGACCTAGAAATCGCCCTTCTACTCCCCCTCCCATGAGCAGTACAAACAACTAATATTACTACAATAATAACAACCGCCTTTATCCTAATTACTATCCTGTCTCTCGGCCTAAGCTACGAATGAACACAAAAAGGACTAGAATGAACAGAATAACTGGTAATTAGTTTAAATAAAATTAATGATTTCGACTCATTAGATTATGATGACAATCATAATTACCAACAATGACATCTGCCTTCCTAAATCTAACCTCAGCCTTTACATTATCTCTCCTAGGAACCCTTATATTTCGTTCTCACCTAATATCCACCCTCCTTTGCCTAGAAGGTATAATATTATCCCTATTCATTATAACCTCAACATCCACACTAAATTCCAACTCCATAGCCTCTATAACCATTCCAATCACCATTCTAGTCTTTGCAGCCTGCGAAGCAGCAGTAGGCCTAGCTCTTCTAGCAAAAATTTCAAACACTTACGGAACAGATTACGTACAAAACCTCAACCTCCTGCAATGCTAAAAATTATCTTCCCCTCACTCATGCTTCTCCCACTAACATGACTCTCAAACGACAAAAAAGTCTGAACTAACATTACCTCCTACAGCTTTCTAGTAAGCCTAGTAAGTTTATCACTACTATGACAAAATGACGAAAATCACCTAAATTTCTCAATTACATTCTCCTCCGACCCACTATCCACCCCCCTAATTATCCTAACAACCTGACTACTCCCACTAATAATCCTCGCTAGCCAGAACCATATAAAAAAAGAAAGCCCCACACATCAAAAACTCTACATCTCAATACTCATCAGCCTTCAAACCCTACTTATCATAACATTCTCCACAATAGAACTCATCTTATTTTACATTCTATTCGAAGCCACTCTAATCCCAACATTAATTATCATCACCCGATGAGGTAATCAAACAGAACGCCTCAACGCAGGTATCTACTTCCTATTCTATACACTAATTGGCTCTATCCCACTTTTAATTGCCCTTATTTCAATCCAAAACTCAATAGGAACCCTCAACTTTCTAATCCTCTCTCTCACAACACAACCTCTATCCTCAACATGATCCAATAACATCCTATGATTAGCATGCATAATAGCATTTATAATTAAAATACCATTATATGGAGTTCATCTATGACTTCCAAAAGCCCATGTAGAAGCCCCAATTGCCGGCTCCATAATCCTAGCTGCAATTCTCCTAAAACTAGGGGGCTACGGAATAATACGAATCTCTATCATCCTAGACCCCCTAACAAAATCCCTAGCCTACCCATTTATTATACTCTCCCTGTGAGGAATAATCATAACCAGTTCAATCTGCTTACGCCAAACAGACTTAAAATCATTAATCGCCTACTCATCAGTAAGCCACATAGCCCTTGTTATTACAGCCATTATAATTCAAACTCCATGAAGCTTCATAGGTGCTACTATATTAATAATCGCGCATGGACTAACTTCATCACTCCTATTCTGCCTGGCAAACACTAACTACGAACGAATCCACAGCCGAACTATAATCATAGCTCGAGGATTACAAATAATCTTCCCACTGATAGCAACATGATGACTACTAGCAAGCCTAGCCAACCTAGCCCTACCACCCCTGATCAACCTCATAGGAGAATTATTTATCGTCATAGCAACATTCTCTTGATCAAACCCCTCTATTATCCTCATAGCAACAAACATTGTCATCACAGGAATATACTCAATGTACATAATTATTACAACCCAACGAGGCAAACTAACTAGCCACATAAACAACCTCCAACCTTCCCACACACGAGAATCAACACTCATAATCCTTCACATCCTTCCCCTCATACTACTAACAATTAACCCCAAACTAATCACAGGCCTGACAATATGTAAATATAGTTTACAAAAAACATTAGACTGTGAATCTAACAACAGGAAATCACATTCCTTATTTACCAAGAAAGTATGCAAGAACTGCTAATTCACGCGCCCATACCTAAACATATGGCTTTCTTACTTTTATAGGATAGAAGTAATCCATTGGTCTTAGGAACCAAAGACTTTGGTGCAAATCCAAATAAAAGTAATAAATATAATAACATCCGCAATCCTCATAATCTTAATATTACTTACAGCACCAATCATTATCTCTATAACCAACCTGCCCAAACTTATTGACTTCCCATCATATGCTACTTCATCAATCAAATTCTCATTTTTTCTCAGCCTATTACCCTTATTATTATTTTTCCACTACAATACAGAATACATAATCACCAACTGACACTGACTAACCATTAACTCTATCAAACTTAGCATAAGCTTTAAAATTGACTATTTCTCAACCCTATTCCTGTCAGTAGCCTTATTCGTAACATGATCAATCATACAATTCTCCTCATGATATATACATTCCGACCCCCACATTAACCGATTCATTAAATACTTAATATTATTCCTAATTACTATACTAATCCTAACCTCAGCTAACAATCTATTCCAACTCTTCATCGGATGGGAAGGCGTAGGAATTATATCCTTCCTACTAATCGGATGATGGTATGGCCGTGCAGACGCCAACACAGCAGCCCTCCAAGCAATTCTATACAACCGAGTAGGAGACATTGGTTTCATCCTAGCTATAACCTGATTCTGCCTAAATATAAACTCTTGAGAACTTCAACAAATCTTCCTAACCAATAACAGTAGCCTAGTACCCCTTACAGGGCTCCTAATCGCAGCCACAGGAAAATCCGCCCAGTTTGGTCTCCACCCCTGACTCCCATCAGCTATAGAAGGCCCAACTCCTGTATCCGCCCTACTACACTCAAGCACTATAGTCGTTGCAGGAATCTTCCTAATAATTCGATTCCATCCACTAACCTCAAACAATAGCACTATCATAACAGCCATACTATGCCTTGGAGCCATCACCACATTATTCACAGCAATCTGCGCGCTCACCCAAAACGATATCAAAAAAATTGTAGCCTTCTCCACATCCAGCCAACTAGGTCTCATAATAGTTACACTAGGAATTAACCAACCCTACTTAGCCTTTCTCCACATCTGCACCCACGCATTCTTCAAAGCCATACTATTCATATGCTCTGGATCAATTATTCACAGCTTAAACGACGAACAAGACATTCGAAAAATAGGCAGTATAATAAAAGTAATACCATTTACATCATCCTGCCTCATTATCGGTAGCCTAGCCTTAACCGGAATACCTTTCCTCACAGGATTCTACTCTAAAGACCTTATCATCGAAGCCATCAACACGTGTAATACCAACGCCTGAGCCCTAATAATTACCTTAATTGCCACATCCATAACTGCCATATACAGCATACGAATCATCTACTTCGTCACCATAACAAAACCTCGTTACTCCCCACTAATCACTATTAACGAAAATAACCCTAATCTCATCAATCCAATTAAACGCCTAGCATTAGGAAGCATTATAGCAGGCTTTATTATCTCACTAAATATTCCTCCAACTAACATTCAAGTCCTTACAATACCTTGATACCTAAAAATAACAGCCCTATTCGTTACAATACTAGGATTCGCCATCGCCCTAGAACTTAACAACCTAGCCCTAAACCTATCATCAACAAACAAAACCACCCGTCCCTCACTATTCTCAACATCCCTGGGCTATTTTCCATCAATTGTACACCGAATTATCCCCCAAAAAACACTAAATTCCAGCTATAAAATATCCCTAAACCTTCTAGACCTAATCTGATTAGAAAAAACAATTCCAAAATCAACCTCAATTACTCACATCCACCTATCCAAAATAATAGCCAATCAAAAAGGACTAATTAAACTGTACTTCCTATCCTTTCTCATTACAATCTCACTAATCTTTATTTTACACACACTTAGTCCCGAGTGATTTCAATAATAATAAAAATTCCCGCAAACAATGACCACCCAGCCATCACCATCATTCAAGTAGCACAACTATACATACCTGCAACCCCAATACCACCTTCCAGCATCACCCCAACATCATCAACCTCATACATTAATCAATCCCCCAAACCATTAAAATCAACTAGCTCAATTTTACCACTCAAGTTAAGCAAATAAAGCATCACTAAGTCCATTAAAAACCCCAAAACAAAAACCCCAAAAATGAACCAATTAGAACCCCAAGTCTCCGGATATTCCTCAGTAGCCATAGCAGTTGTATACCCAAATACAACCAGCATCCCACCCAAATAAATCAAAAACACCATTAAACCTAAAAACGAACCCCCAAAACCCAAGACCATCAGACACCCAATACACCCACTAACAATCAAACCAAACCCCCCATAAATAGGCGAAGGCTTCAACGCCAATCCTAAACAACCAGCCAAAAACAATAAACTTAAAATGAACATATAATTTGTCATCATTTCTACACAGCATTTAACTGTGACCAATGACATGAAAAATCATCGTTGTAATTCAACTATAGAAACATCTAATGACAAACATTCGAAAATCTCACCCCCTACTCAAAATTATTAATCACTCTTTCGTTGACCTTCCCGCCCCATCCAATATTTCATCATGATGGAACTTTGGCTCTCTCTTAGGGATGTGCCTCATAGTTCAAATCATCACAGGCCTATTCCTAGCAATACACTACACATCCGACACCACAACAGCATTCTCATCCGTCACCCATATCTGCCGAGATGTAAACTATGGCTGACTAATCCGATACCTACATGCCAACGGAGCCTCCATATTCTTCATCTGCCTATACCTCCACGTAGGACGAGGAATGTACTACGGATCCTACACCTTCCTAGAAACATGAAACATCGGAGTCATTCTACTATTCACAGTCATAGCAACGGCATTCATAGGCTATGTACTTCCATGAGGACAAATGTCCTTCTGAGGGGCCACGGTAATTACAAACCTTCTATCAGCTATTCCTTACATCGGAACCACCTTGGTAGAATGAATCTGAGGGGGCTTCTCAGTAGACAAAGCAACCTTAACCCGTTTCTTCGCTTTCCACTTCATCCTCCCATTTATCATCGCCGCCCTTGCAATCGTCCACCTCCTCTTTCTACACGAAACAGGATCAAACAACCCCACAGGACTAGACTCCAACGCAGACAAAATTCCATTCCACCCCTATTACACAATTAAAGACCTCCTAGGAGTATTCATACTACTCCTATTCTTAATAACTCTAGTACTATTCTTCCCAGACCTACTAGGAGACCCAGACAACTACACACCTGCCAACCCCCTAAATACTCCGCCACACATCAAGCCAGAATGATACTTTCTATTTGCCTACGCCATCTTACGCTCTATCCCCAACAAACTAGGAGGAGTCGTAGCCCTAGTCCTATCAATCCTCATCCTAGCTTTCCTGCCATTCTTACACACTTCAAAACAACGCAGTCTAACCTTCCGTCCAATCACCCAGACCCTATACTGAATCCTAGCAGCCAACCTCCTCATCTTAACATGAATCGGGGGCCAACCAGTAGAATACCCATTCATCATCATCGGTCAACTAGCCTCCATCAGCTATTTTTCAATTATCCTCATTCTCATACCAATTTCCGGAATTATTGAAGATAAAATACTAAAATGAAATTAATAGTCCCGATAGTATAAAAATTACCTTGGTCTTGTAAACCAAAAATGAAAAGTCAATTTTCTCAGGACATTACCCTTACATACATCAAGAAGAAGGAAATAACCCCTCACCATCAACACCCAAAGCTGACATTCTAATTAAACTACTTCTTGATAGTACATAAAATTATATAGAACATTAATACATTAATGTATATCGTGCATTAATTTCTTTTCCCCATGCATATAAGCAATGTAAATCTTAATTAATGTATCAAGACATAATAATTAAATCAACTTAAATCCTTCACAACATGGATATTCTTAAATACATTAAGATAATGTTTTCCAGACATACCTGTGTTATTAGACATACACCATAAAGTCATAAATCTTTCTTTTCCATATGACTATCCTCGACCCTAATTTGTCTATATTTCTACCATCCTCCGTGAAATCAACAACCCGCCCACTAGTCCCCCTCTTCTCGCTCCGGGCCCATACAACTTGGGGGTCGCTATAGTGAAACTTTATCAGACATCTGGTTCTTTCTTCAGGGTCATAAATGATTTATCGTCCATACGTTCCCCTTAAATAAGACATCTCGATGGTACAGGTCTAGCAATTAGTAACCAACATAATTATAAATTACAGACATTTGGTATTTTTTAATTTTCGGATGCCTTCAGTCAACATAGCCGTCAAGGCATGAAGGTCAGCCCTAAGTCCTGGGGAACCTTTTAATTAAGGATCATTAATCCCCATAAACAAAGCTCTGAAGGCTATTTATTCATGCTTGTAAGACATACAAATTTACCAAAACTGAAAAAACTATCAACCAACAAACCCCCCCACCCCCCAACTTTAATGCCAAACCCCAAAAACATTAAAGGAAAAAGAAAATATATTTAATTCTAAAAGACCCCTTTTCATTCTGGTAGACCACAAAATTTTGACCCAAATCCCAGTATTAGTAAAATTTTCCTCACGAAATTCACCTAACCAAAACCACTTTCTCCCACCCAACCCTAAAGAAATTTACCACACACA